ATCTTTAGAGGCTCAAGCAGAGGCTCGTTTACTTATGTTTTCTCATATGAATCTCTTATCTCCTGCTATTGGAGATCCCATTTCTGTACCGACTCAAGATATGCTTATTGGACTCTATGTATTAACGAGCGGCACTCGTCGAGGTATTTGCGCAAACAGATATAATCCATGTAATCGAAAAAACTATCAAAATGAAATAATTTACGAAACAAACTATAAGTATACGAAAGAACCCTTTTTTTGCAATTCCTATGATGCAATTGGAGCTTATCGGCAGAAAAGAATAAATTTAGATAGTCCTTTGTGGCTTCGTTGGCAATTAGATCAACGCGTTATTGCTTCACGAGAAGTTCCTATCGAAGTTCACTATGAATCTTTTGGTAACTATCATGAGATTTATGCACACTATCTAATAGTAAGAAGTGTAAAAAAAGAAACTTTTTCTATATATATTCGAACTACAGTTGGTCATATTTCTTTTTATCGAGAAATCGAGGAAGCTATACAAGGTTTTTCTCAAGCCTGTTCATATGATACCTAATAATATGGTATTAAAAAAAAGTAATTCTAGGACACCCGTGTGAATTCGGACCTCTCCGATTCAACTCGAACCGCAGTTCCTGATCTAAAATTATACGCAAATCAAGATCTAGAAAAGGTAGTTTTGCAATCATTGACTCAAACTCATTGTCGAATCCCATTCAGCAGAATATGGAGGTACTTATGGCGGAGCGGGCCAATCTGGTATTTCACAATAAAGTGATAGATGGAACTGCTATTAAACGACTTATTAGCCGATTAATAGATCACTTCGGGATGGCATATACATCACACATTCTAGATCAAGTAAAGACTCTGGGTTTCCAGCAAGCCACTGCTACATCGATTTCATTAGGAATTGATGATCTTTTAACGATACCTTCTAAGGGCTGGCTTGTCCAAGATGCTGAACAACAAAGTTTGATTTTGGAAAAACAACATCATTATGGGAATGTACATGCGGTAGAAAAATTACGCCAATCTATTGAGATATGGTATGCTACAAGTGAATATTTGCGACAAGAAATGAGTCCTAATTTTAGGATGACGGACCCTTTAAATCCAGTCCATATGATGTCTTTTTCGGGAGCTAGGGGAAATGCATCTCAAGTACATCAATTAGTAGGTATGAGAGGATTAATGTCGGATCCCCAAGGACAAATGATTGATTTACCTATTCAAAGTAATTTACGCGAAGGACTGTCTTTAACAGAATATATTATTTCTTGCTATGGAGCCCGTAAAGGAGTTGTAGATACTGCGGTACGCACATCAGATGCTGGATATCTTACGCGTCGACTTGTTGAAGTAGTTCAACATATTGTTGTACGTAGAACAGATTGTGGTACTATCCGAGGGATTTCTGTGAGTCCGCGAAATAAAAATCGACTGATGTCAGAAAGAATTTTTATCCAAACATTAATTGGTCGTGTCTTAGCAGACGATATATATATAGGTTCCCGATGTGTCGCCCTTAGAAATCAAGATCTTGGGATTGGACTTGTCAATCGATTCATAACCTTTGGAACACAATCAATATCTATTCGAACTCCCTTTACTTGTCGGAGTACATCTTGGATCTGTCGATTATGTTATGGTCGGAGTCCCACTCATGGTGACCTAGTTGAGTTGGGGGAAGCTGTAGGTATTATTGCGGGTCAATCTATTGGCGAACCGGGGACTCAACTAACATTAAGAACTTTTCATACCGGCGGAGTATTTACAGGAGGTACTGCCGAACATGTACGAGCTCCTTATAATGGAAAAATCAAATTCAATGAGGATTTGGTTCATCCTACACGTACACGTCACGGGCATCCTGCCTTTCTATGTTATATAGACTTGTCTGTAATGATTGAGAGCGAAGATATTATACATAGCGTGACTATTCCACCAAAAAGTTTTCTTTTAGTTCAAAATGATCAATATGTGGAATCAGAACAAGTGATTGCTGAGATTCGCGAGGGAATACACACGTTTCATTTTAAAGAGAGGGTTAGAAAATATATTTATTCTGACTTAGAGGGCGAAATGCATTGGAGTACTGATGTATCCCATGCACCCGAATTTACATATAGTAATGTACACCTCTTACCAAAAACAAGTCATTTATGGATATTATCAGGAGGTTCATGTGGATCTAGTCTAATTCTTTTTTCGATCCATAAAGATCAAGATCAAATGAACATACCCCTTCTTTCCGTGGAAAGAAAAAATATTTCTAGCCTCTCAGTGAATAATGATCAAGCGAGCCAAAAATTTTTCAGTTCGGATTTTTCTGATAAAAAAAAATATGGGATTCCCAATTATTCAGAATTTAATGGAATCATAGGTACTAGTCATTATAATTTCATATATTCTGCTATTTTTAATGAGAACTCGCATTTATTAGCAAAAAGGCGAAGAAATCGATTTCTCATTCCATTACATGCGATTAAAGAGCAAGAGTTAATTCCTCATT